GGATCATCAAAGAATCATCAAAATTAGAGTGTTGAAATTTTTCGTGGGGGGGATTCACAATTTAATGAGATTCTGAAAGGAGGGTTTATTTTATTTAAATTAAATAACTAAAGTTTTATCTTTTGCTGAAGAAGTTTTGATAGCTACGGATCACAAAAAACACTAAAATCATAACAGAAAAATGCATTGTGGAAAAATTTTCTTTTTTAGTTCCGAAAATGAAACTAAAATTCAAATAGAAAAATAAAAAGAATGTAAATAGTCTTTCTTCTTTTTGTTGTTGCTTGAATATTTTATATTCAATTGAATATAATAAATAACAAGCATTTTTGTTTTCAAATCAAATAAATCATTATTTATCTATAATTCGTTGGAACAAAAAAAGGGGCCCGGCTAGGTACTGACCAGGCCAGGCCATCAGAATAAGAAGGGCCTTTCAAACAAAATCAACACAAAGATGTCTTCTTTTTTTTTTTCTTTTTTATTTATAGGCTCATTCGAGCCCTTCCTTTATCTAATCTAAAAGAAATTCCTGATTTGTATATCTCTATAGAATAGAGAAAGAAAGACTCCTTACATTATGTGTAATGTAGTAATTCTCTTTTTCAATTGGGAGAGATGGCTGAGTGGACTAAAGCGTCGGATTGCTAATCCGTTGTACGAGTTATTCGTACCGAGGGTTCGAATCCCTCTCTTTCCGGTTCCGTTGATGACTTGATTTATTTATTTTTTTCCAATTTTTAAAATCTTAGTTAAACGTGTGGAATAGATAAAATCCTAAGAAAATTGGAAAATTAACCAAGGAAAAACCCTTTGGATTTTATTCTTCACGTCCAGGATTGCGTCCTGGATCATTAGATAGGAATCCAAAGATGAAGAGAGAAACAAAAAATATCACTACGGTATAAACGAAGAGTTTCAGAGTAAGCATTACACAATCTCCAAGATGATTTTTTTGGAAAAAAAAAAGAGAATAGATCTTCCATTTTTCTACCACATATCCTATTTTGACACCAAGAAATGAGGTTTTTCTAGAAATATAAATGAATTGTCAGAAATTCATTTGGAATAAGAGTTTTTCATTAACAAAAATTTCTTTCATATCCAAATTCGATATTGTGGGAGACCCTAATATACTAATATAATAGGGTTAGGGTCTTTCACTGGAAAAGGGTCAAAAAAAAGGAGGAAATGGGGTAAGCCGGATTTATGGCGACTATCCAAGAATTTCAATGTGTGAATCGAGGGTTGAGACTCTAAAACTTATCTGATTTTATCAATTGTTAGAGAATTTTTTCTCGAAGAAATCATGAATTTTCTAGGATATTATTAAGGATCTCATCGAAAACTTACAGCAGCTTGCCAAACAAAGGCTAAGAGAAAAAAAAACACAGGTATGACTGGCATAACATCTACGATTGGATTCAAAAAAGCATAGGCTTCGGGCAATTTGCCGAAGAAAAAACTACTCGAATAAAGGGCAGAATTAAGACAAATACAGATCAAACTAAAGATATTAAGCATAACAGACATTTTGTTCTTGGAGATAATTGCATTTTGATTGAGTTATTGATATAAGGAAAAAGGAAGAAAGGTATACAAAAATCCTTCTTTTTCTTTGAACCCACCCAATCAAAAATCCTCCAATTCTCAAAGGAGAATAGAAGAAATCATACTTTCATACAATATCTTAATTGAATTATATGTAATGATCAATAAATTAAGTTGAATTCTATATCTATATGGATTAAAATCCTAGTAATAATCTATTCTATAGATATTTGGACTGGAGTTGACAAACAACCAATAACAATATTATTGTTTCTTAGTCTAGATTAAAAATGGATAATGGGGCGTGGCCAAGTGGTAAGGCAACGGGTTTTGGTCCCGCTATTCGGAGGTTCGAATCCTTCCGTCCCAGAGCCATATCCATTTTTTTAGAATTTTTGAATAAAGATTGTTTTCTTGAACAACTTTCTGTTTAAAGTCTAATTTTAGATGGAATGTGATTTTTTTTCTCTTATATGAATCATATCTTTTTCACAAACTGAACTGAATCGAGTTCAAATGACACGCATCTGGACCTGAATCCATTTTTTATCAGGTAAGATGAAAACATGGATCAAAACAAAAGAGTTTGAATTCAAAAAAGTTGGGTGGGCTTTTCATCATATGTTCATTCCCTTTGATATTTAGGGAAGTTAGTTACTTGGAAAAACTTTCCATCCCATATCTATTTGAATTTTCAACGATGGATGTATTTTGAATCGAGATGCAAAAGAATCTATATTCCCTTAGCTCTTATTATTTATCCCGTAAATGAGGGAGTCTAATTAGTAATTAGATTTTTCTCGAGATCTCTGAATTCGAAACAAGAGCGAGTTCTTGGTACTAATTAAATTTAAATTCAATCAATAGGACTAAAGTCTCTTAGTGGGTTAGACTAAAGCTTGACTAAATTTGGACTTATTGTTTGTCTTTGTAACTAGACAAGTCATTTCCCATACCGGATCGGGATTCCTTTTTTTTCTCTATCATTCCCATAGAAAGAATAGGGGAGTGGATAGGAGATAATCAGTATTAATTTAAATATCTGTATCTGTCCAAATCTCATTAACAAATGATCAAATAACATATTTATATATGTTATGGAATCGATGTATTTTCTTTGAATCTCGTTTTTTTTTTATTTTATTTAGGTATTTTTTTTGTTTGGCTATAATGAAGAATTGTAAATCTATGTAACGATTGGATTGAGGCAGGGGTTATTTATCCTATCCCTTTTATTCACTTTATGACAAGATTCAATTATTGAAATATTACTCAACCCCATGTTAAACAAAATACATATAAAATGAGGAAATGTTTAGCTTATATGTATCGTTCTATTTCAATGACAATAGTCTTTCGGTTTTTGTGAAAAAGGTTTGGGATCCCGTAAATTTTTGAAACTAAAATTAGTTCAATTAAGTATTATAGAATATCTATAACAGTGACAATTGTTCAGTCTATCTGATAGATACGAAAACCCCTCTCGATTTTTTCGATTTTGATTTTCGCAATCAGATGAAAAGAATAAAGATTCAAATCTTACCTTACATCAGTTTTTTTATCCATCTCATGAAAAAAAATGGGATTTCTTTCTTCTTTTCTGTGATCTATTTATCTATTTGAAATCAGTGATGGGTCAATAATAAAAAAAAAAAAGACTTATCTTTTAATGATGTCTAAATAGGAACCTTTTTCCATTCGAAATAGTTTTAATAAATATTTTGAATGATTCCTTGTAAGTTGAATCTTTGGTACTCAAAAAGTAGGAAATAGGTCAATCTATCCTATTGAGTCACTTGAAGTAGCAGACTCAAAAAAAACTTATTTATTCGTTTATCTATTTCTATTTCTTTATATATATATGTTAAAGATGGTGTCTTGCTAAGACTTCTTCAGAAAAATCTTTACACATATCATATATAGAAGAAAAAGTATAGATTACGCGATGTCTATGTACAACCGAACCAATGACTATTCATGATTCCATGATTGAATCAATTCCATACCGGTTCCAAATTAGAGGAATGTTATGGTAAAACTTCGTTTGAAACGATGTGGTAGAAAGCAACGTGCGACTTGAAGGACAGATCCGTTGTGGATTTTTACATCCGCTATTTTATATTTATATAGGAATGAAGGTGCTCTTGGCTCGACATCGTTTGTTCTGTTCCACTCAAACCCTTCGTTTTTTGTTGGGTTGTAAATAGTCCACGATGGAGCTCGAGTAGAAAGGATTAATTCATTTCTCGGGGGCAAGGATCTAGGGTTAATGCCAATCAATAAATTGGAACAACTTCGTAAATATATCTTCGAGATAGAAATGGAAAGGATCCAATTTGAGTAAGTTTCCAATTCAAAAGCAAAACCTGTTGGAATTGATCAAACGTTTTCGATCCAAAGTGTATCACGCGGGAATCAACTGTTCGTAGGATTCTTTGATAGAAAGAGAAATCACAAAAAAGGGTATGTTGCTGCCATTTTGAAAGGATTAAGAAGCACCGAAGTAATGTCTAAACCCAATGATTTAAAACAAAGATAAAGGATCCCAGAACAAGGAAACACCATTTTAATTGTCTCGATAGTCTCAATAACTGGATCAGACTGAAGAATCAAAATAGAATTTTAAACGAGACAAACAAAAGGGGGTAAAGACCACTCAATAAATGAAATTTATTAAAGATTTTTTCCTTTAAGCTATTTGAGAGTTATCCAACTTGAGTTATGAGTACGAATGGTTTCTTTTTCATTTTCAGGAAGGAAGAAGAAAAAAAAAGACTTAAATCATAGTCTAATTGATTTTATAGGCTCATTTGTCATTTATTAGAATTCCATACATAGACAAAACTTCGAATCAAATCATTTTTTCTCGAGCCGTACGAGGAGAAAACTTCCTATACGTTTCTAGGGGGGGTATTGTTCATCTACATCTATCCCAATGAGCCGTCTATCGAATCGTTGCAATTGATGTTCGATCCCGAAGAGAAGGAAAAGATCTTCGAAAAGTGGGTTTTTATGATCCACTGAAGAATCAAACTTATTTAAATGTTCCTGCTATTCTATATTTCCTTGAAAAGGGTGCTCAACCTACAGGAACTGTTCAGGATATTTTAAAGAAGGCAGAAATTTTTAAGGAACTTCGACCTAATCAAACGAAATTCAATTAAAGAAATACCAAGGGGGGGGTAGTGATTTGTATATAACTTTGTATAACTTTTCTCTACTATTTTTTTATTTCCCCCCTTAATCCTGCTTTATTCGTATCTATTTCTTATTGCTTCTGTCGAATTCCATGGTCGATAACAACAAAACCTTAGTTTATTGATCATATAAATCTCAAATTCGGACATTTCATTTCTTTCAATTATGTGGTTTTCGTTGGAATTTGACTAACCAACAAGGAATCCAGTTTGCTTATTCCACTTAGATTGATGAAATACATTAAAAATCCG